CGATTATGTGAATGAGCCTCTAATTATATACTTAATGTAATGAGTTAAAATTAAGGTAAAGTAAAAAGAAAGCTTGATAAGTTACTCTTTTATCAAAAATAGAAGAAATGATAAAAAAAATTATTGAATAATGAAAAAAGAGTTTCTTTTTTGAATGAAGTTACACGACCCAGTTCCTATTATTAGTTTACCCAGGAGTTCTTCAAAAAATAGAATTGGTTGATTGAAATCGTGGGATGAATAGATGTTACAGATTCGCTTTATATGCCTGTTACTTTTTCTTTGTTAGTGCCGTCTATAATGATAGATGAATCTAAAACTTTCATTTCAATTGAAAATTATTCTTTCCATTGGTATTTTGGCCTATCCTACTATTTTGAAAAAATAGAAACTTAGGTAAGTGCTTTAGAACTATATGCATAAAAAAATTGATTTAGCTCCTTCATGCTTACTATAACCAGTTATTTCGGTTTTCTACTAGCGGCTTTAACTATAACGTCAGCTCTATTGATTGGTCTGAGCAAAATACGACTTATTTAAAATTAATATTTGTATTTGAAAAACAAAATCCATAAAAAGAAATGAAATCAATCATTAGTTACTTAACGCGCCAATTGTCCATTCTTGGTCATTGAGATTCGTGCCAATTCGGATTAATATTTAGGTATAGATATTACCTATTTTTTTCTCCTTTCAAACAAAATGAAATGATTGAAGTTTCTCTATTTGGAATCGTGTTAGGCCTAATTCCTATTACTTTGGCTGGATTATTCGTAACTGCATATTTACAATACAGGCGGGGTGATCAGTTGGACCTTTGATTAATTAACATCTCCTTTTTGAATTGACCTCCTCGTTTACAGGAGGTCAAATTCCGATTGCTGTACAAGTTACTGAATTTATTTCACGATCTAAGAAAGAAAAAAATCACGCTCTGTAGGATTTGAACCTACGACATCGGGTTTTGGAGACCCACGTTCTACCGAACTGAACTAAGAGCGCTTTCTAGATAAGACCCTAAAGAAAAGGATTCTCTTTTGTTTTGAATCGATCTCAACGGATCCCTCGTTACTGCTCTTTTGTATTTTTTGTCTTTTGAACAGTAATAAGTAGGGATGACAGGATTTGAACCCGTGACATTTTGTACCCAAAACAAACGCGCTACCAAGCTGCGCTACATCCCTTCAATTTCTCTACAGTGTCATTGTAGAGAATTCCTGTCTTGTTTTCCACATTATTATTTTCTCCACAGATATACATAAAATTTATGCCCATTTCGTCTTTTTGGTTTCATTTAACATATAAATAATAGTAAAAGACTTGTATACATATGAAATACAGAACCCACCGTAAAAGTATAATATATAAATTATTTAGGAAATACTCGGTAAGTAGGGGGTATTTTTTTCTGTTTTAATAAAAGAAAAATATGATTTATTTAATAGATTATTGTATAATTCAATTAGGGATTCTGTGTACAACTAGAAGAGGTCCTTAACTACATATCTGATCATATATGCATTATTTTTATGTATTACAATATAAAGAAGGAGGGTTTTGAATGCGAGATCTAAAAACATATCTCTCCGTGGCACCAGTTCTAAGCACGTTATGGTTTGGAGCTTTAGCGGGTTTATTGATAGAGATTAATCGTTTTTTTCCGGATGCGTTGACATTCCCCTTTTTTCATTCTAGTTATTGACATGGAAAGGAATTAAAAAGATTAAAGATACAATCAAATATTTGTGACTAATCTCCCCCTCTTTTCTCTTTTTTCCCTTTTTAGAATTTAGAATAAGGGAGGAAAGAGAAAGAATCAAAACGGATTCAATGTCTGTGAGACTCAGATTCAAGTTTGAATTACATGAATATCGGAATGGGGTAGAATAGAAATGTGGGTCTAAGGCAAGAGTATTTTACAACTGTATTTCAATTTGTAAATAGAGTTTAGAAATCATTGTATTATTTACATTTTCTACGATTTTCATTACTTTATTGATTATTGATCTTTTAGATTTGAAGTGAGTAACTTATATTTTTTCCTGCCTTTCTTCTTCGTTTCAAATTGAAAATAGAAGAGTTGAGTAAATCAAAAATTAAAAGGAGGTTCATGGCCAAGGGTAAAGATGTCCGACTAAGGGTAATTTTGGAATGTACCGCTTGTGTCCGAAACGGTGCTAATAAGAGTAAGAGATCGATGGGCATTTCCAGATATATTACTCAAAAGAACCGACAGAATACGCCTAATCGATTAGAATTGAGAAAATTCTGTCGCTATTGTTCCAAACATACCATTCATGGGGAGATAAAAAAATAGAGTACCTCCTTTCAAGGAAATAGAAAAAATAACATTATATATAACTATAACATATATAAAAAAAATCCTATTTCTGAATTCTAATTCATTTTAACCAAAATAGGATTTTCTGGATAAGGAATAAACAAACAAACCATGGATAAATCCAAGCGACCTTTTCTTAAATCCAAGAGAACTTTTCGTAAGCGTTTGCCCCCGATTGAATCGGGGGATCGAATTGATTATAGAAACATGAGTTTAATTAGTCGGTTTATTAGTGAACAAGGAAAAATATTATCTAGACGGGTGAATAGATTGACCTTGAAACAACAACGATTAATTACTACTGCCATAAAACAAGCTCGTATTTTATCTTTGTTACCCTTTCTCAATAATGAGAAACAATTTGAAAGAACCGAGTCGGCCCCCAGAACTACTGGTCTTAGAACTAGTAATAACTAGCCGCCTTACTCTTTCTTCACTAAAATTATAATTCCAACCCTCCTTTGAGTTCGGATTGGTATTTTTTTTGCTCGAAAGATCCGAGAATCTAGATTGAATTATCGTGTCGTAATATAAATACTAAATCGGAAAAGAATAAACTTTTTTATTGAACGTGTTTATTCATTTTGAATATTTTAAAATATTTACTCATAGTAATTTTTATTCTATCCTCCCGGAGTTCATTCTCCGGGGAACTCCGTTTAAATTATTCCGGTGGATTCTACTTCGTTTATGATCTCATTGGAAATCATGTAAAGAGAATTCCTATTGAATATAGCTATTTGTGCAAGTATTTTACGATTAAGAAGCAACTGTTTATTATATAGATCGTGTATTAATCTACTATAACTATAAGTTACTCTATTTTCGCGAATTACTGCGTTTATTCGAGTGATCCACAAACGACGAAAATTTCGCTTTTGCCTATCCCTATCCCGATGAGCCGAAACCAAAGCTCTTATTTTCTGTTGAGTAATAGTTCGAGTAAGTCTTGAATGAGCTCCTCGAAAGCTTGATGCAAATAAACGAATTTTTGTTCTACGTCTCCGAGCTACATATCCCCGTTTAATTCTAGTCATTGAATAAATGAACCTTTGATGAATAACTAATTGATTTCCGTTCTTTCAGTTATTCTTTTCCCCTTTCCTAGTCTTTTAATAACAAAACGGATTTTTCCAATGTATAAAATTAAAATTCCAATGGCTTTGGCTACTATAACCTCCCCGACCACGATTTTTTTAGATATTTCACTGCGAAATACGAAATTGTCTTCTGTTAGGTGTCTAAAAATAGAGTAAATAAAAAAATAAAAGTGGGTTCCATCGTTTTTATGGTTACTTCTTAAACGGTGAGGTCTTTTCTATACACCGGAGCCTTTACTTTATGTTATTGGGAACTTGTATAGTTCCCACTCTTTGGCTCTACCCATGAATTATCCAGTAAAGTAATAGGTCTTTCACAATGAGATCTACCTATACAGTAACGGTATTTAATTATGAAAGTTAGCTGGGTAGCTGACCCTGTTAGTCCGTTCTTGCCAAAGTGGGGACCTAATCTTTTTGTTTTTAAAATAAGATTTCTTCCGCTTAATGGATAACCGTTTGCTATCAATGGAGAATTGAGGTGATTGGATTTGCACCAACGAAAACCATAAATTTCATACACAATGAAGAGATATGATAGATTTTTTTATATTTTATTTTTTATATAGTGGATGAAATTCCTTCTTCCATTCTATCCTATTCAGCGGTACTGATCCTTGATACTGTAAAAGCAGTTTTCTTTTTTTGTGCCAGCTCACGATCTAAACGAGTCGCACATACACCCTAGTACATGTTCCTCGGCGCTGAGGGCATCCCCGAAGCGCAGGGGATTTGGTGACATTTTTTATTGGCTGTCTTGTATTTCTAATAAGTTGTTTAATCGTTGGCATGTTGAATCATATACATAATGAATGGGCTGGTTTAGATTAATCCTAACCGGATGATTTGATTATGAATTACTTATATTTAAAAGAATTAAGAACCTCGGAGATTAAATTTCATGCATGGATTTGCGTGAAATCCATGTATGTTACATTATTTTCATTCAACTGCTACAAGATCAATAATTCCATAAGCTTGTGCTTCTGTTGCTGACATAAAAACATCTCTTTCCATGTCTTCGGATACAACCCATAATGGTTTACCCGTTCTTTGTACATAAACCCTTGTGATGGTTTCACGCAGTTTCAGCAGTTCTTCCGCTTCCAAGATAAATTCTCCCACTTGTGTCTCATAAAAACCACTAGCAGGTTGATGGATCATTACCCTGATGATCATAATAAAAGGTTTCTTTATCTCGCATGATGAAGCGAAGAGAAAAGAAAAATAAGAATAATAAAAAAAGATAGAATTGAACAACCGTACAGGCATAATTTGTGCATTGCATACGGCTCTACAATAAAATTGACCCTTACCCTTGAAGAAAGAAAATCTATCAGACTTGGGGCAGATAGGTAAATGTAGGTAAATGATCAAAAAGCCATCCTTCCTTTGAGAGGATTTCCAAAATACTATGACGGCTCCGTTGCTGTATATATTTATTTAATTTTGTTGTCTGTGATTCAGCAATCCCAAAGTTTCTTTTTGATTCAATATCTTGTTTTTCGCGCTCTTTCATAACAAAAATTTTGTTAAGAGTCTCCCGGTGTGAAAACAAA